TAATCATAGTCGACGATAACATCACTGTTCTCGTCGCTATTACAGAACCGTACATGAGATTTTCACCTCATACGGCTCCTCATAGGTCACAGTCACAAAAAAATCTACGGGCCTTTCAACATTATTTATCTTAATGTCTTTGTAGGATCGATATAGAACCAAACTCTTATTCTAATGCCTATAAATTAGACCAATGGAATTCTGTCTGCTAGATTTATAATAAAAAATGCTTCTGAATTGATCTCATCTTTTAAAAATTTTCATTTTTCTTTTTTGATTAATAACATTGAATGAAAAAAAAGACTTTTTAGAGGAATATCGCATAGATATTTCAACCTATCATTTTCTCGTTTTCGATTACGAAAAAGAATTAGGATTGCATTACATAACAATAATTGTATTTCTCTAAATAAAATCAAAATAATTATGAATAAAAAAGAGATTTCTTTTTGCAATTCTAGTCTTTCGATTTTATTTCGTTCCTATTCTCCTTTCTCAGAAAAATCCAAAGTAAAAGATTTCTTCGTTCTTGATAGTTATTTACTTAATCGGTGGATAGGAACATACTCTGGATCGAAATCGCGGGGAGTACTTCTTAATCATTTCTACCAATTTTTAGCCCCAATTTGAATTACTTTTCTATAAAAAAATATCCTATTGGATAATTTAGAGAATCTCCATTACTAATCCTTTGTGTATTTTGGTCTTCCTAACCATCCACTGATTTTTTTTGAATCTCTCATTAGTAGGGTAATACATCTATGGTAATAGTATAGTAAAAACCCCATATGCTTGATCTTTTGAACCCGCTTCAAGCCATGATGACTAATCAACCAATCTTGAGATAACTTGGGGTAAACAGTCTCAACTGCTTATGTTTACTTTCATTTAATTCTTGTACATAGGAAATGAGACTGAATTCCTTTAACAGCAAATTTTTAAGCCGTTTTATTTCACTCATATAACTATCTGGTTTAATTCATCAATCCAATGATGAATAAAAAAATAGATATTAAAATCATTTAACTTTCTGAAAAGAAATAGGGAAAATTTTATGTCTTACCGAATCACACGTAGAGATATTGATAATACACATAGAGTTAATGGTATTTCATAACTAATTGATTGAGCAGCAGCCCTTAATCCACCCAAAAAGGAATATTTATTGTTTGATCCATATCCCGACATAAGAAGTCCAACGGGAGCAAGACTTGAAACTGCGATCCATAAAAAAACACCAATACTAAGATCGGCTAGAATAAAGCGATAGCTAAAAGGAATTACTGAATAACTTAGTAAAATAGATATGACTGCTATAGATGGCCCGATACTGAATAAGCGAGTATCCCCTCTAGATGGAAGAAGATTCTCTTTGAAAAGTAGTTTTGTACCATCTGTTAAAGCTTGAAGAATTCCCAAAGGCCCCGCGTATTCGGGGCCAATACGTTGTTGTATCCCTGCAGATATTTCTCTTTCTAACCAAACAATTACTAGTACACCTAATGTAATTCCTAATACAAGAATGAAAATAGGGACAAGCATCCATATGATCTCGTAGGCTTCTTTTAAGGATTCCAATCTAAAAAAAGAATTGATGGCTTGTATTTCTGTTGTATCAATTGTCATTTCAACGATCAACTTCTCCCATAATGATATCTATGCTACCTAGTATCGTCATAATATCAGCCAATTTCATTCTTTTAACTAGCTGCGGAAGAATTTGCAAGTTGATAAAACCCGGTGGTCGGATTTTCCATCTCCAAGGAAAAACACTCCGATCTCCTATCAGAAAAATTCCCAATTCACCTTTTGGTGCTTCGACTCTTACATAAAGTTCTTGTTTGGACAATTCAAAAGTTGGAGAAGGTTTTTTACTAATAAATCGATATTCAAAATCATTCCATTCGGGGTCTTTTATTCTATCAAAACGTCGGCTTTCTAAATTCTCGAAGGGCCCCCCTGGAATTCCTTCCAGAGCCTGTTGGATAATTTTTATGGATTCTGTCATTTCCCCGATTCGTACTAAATAACGGGCTAATGAATCCCCTTCTTTTTGCCATTGAATTTCCCAATCAAATTCGTCATAACACTCATAACGATCAACTTTACGAAGATCCCATTGTATTCCGGAAGCTCGTAGCATTGGCCCCGACAAACCCCAATTTAGTGCTTCTTCTCCGCCAATAATGCCTACGCCCTCAACTCGTTTTAAAAAAATAGGATTCCGCGTAATAAGCTTTTGATATTCAGCAACCCCTGTTAAAAAATAATCACAAAAATCCAAACATTTATCTATCCAGCCATGAGGTAGATCGGCAGCGACTCCTCCGATACGAAAATAATTATGCATCATGCGCATACCGGTAGCAGCTTCAAATAGGTCATATATTAATTCGCGTTCTCGAAAAATATAGAAGAAAGGAGTCTGCGCCCCAATATCTGCCATAAAAGGCCCAAGCCATAACAAATGGGAAGCGATACGACTTAACTCCAACATAATCGCTCTGATATAGCTAGCCCTTTTAGGTACTTGAATATTGCCGAGCTGTTCGGGCCCATTTATGGTTATTGCTTCTGTGAACATAGTAGCTAAATAATCCCAACGTGTCACATAAGGCAAATATTGTATAATTGTTCGATTTTCCGCAATTTTCTCCATCCCTCTATGTAAATAACCCAATATTGGTTCACAGTCAATAACATCTTCACCATCAAGAGTAATGATCAGTCGAAGAACACCGTGCATTGATGGGTGGTGTGGGCCCATATTGACTATCATGAGGTCTTTTCTTGTAGTTGGTGCAATCATAAGTTTTTCCCGAGTCATTCTTCCATGCCTTGCTGAAAGTAAAAAGAAGTTGATCAAAATTAAAACGACTAAGCGCAAACGATATCACGCGCCAAATTAACGAGTTTTTATCTCTCGAATATCCAACTTACCGATTAATTCTTTATATCGCCCTCTATTTCTTTTTGACAAATAGGCCAGCAGTCGTTGACGTTTTCCCAAAATTTTTCGCAAACCTCTCTGAGATGAAAAGTCTTTTTTGTGCAATTCAAAATGTGAATTAAGTTTCCTTATCTTAGTGGTGAAACTGAATACTTGAAATTCAACAGACCCCTTGTTTTCTTCATTTTCTTTTTGAGAAATAATTGAAATTAATGAATTTTTTACCATAAAAAAATTCCCCCCTCCTTTTTACAGATATAGATTTTACCGATCAGTAATAATAATGCTATTAATTTGAATGCAATAATCTAAGCAAAATTTCTTTATGAAATCCTAATTTTCTGAATTCAAATCAATCAATCCAATCTCAAATTGAATTTAGATAGGAATAGAAAAAGATTGGTACATTTTTGCATCGAAGAATTTAGACCTAAAATGCAGAATATTTTGTTGATTCATTTCGGGATCTAATTGATAAATTATTCATTTCTGGATACTAGAATGAAACGTGAGAGAAGATATGTGATCTGTGTATTTGTTTGTTTTCCTATACCCTATAGTTTTCCTATACCCTATAATAGGATAGGGTATATAATTATAGGGTATAGGATATATATAAACAGTGTATTATCCACAAATTTTCAATCAATTTTCAATCGTGGATATAGATGTATCCTTAACATATTGAAACGGCTACCATTATTGGTATCAAACCAATAACGATTCATACAAGCTAAGTCTTCTAATCGATAATTAGGCCAAAGAAAGAGCTTAAGTTTCATTAATTGATTTTTCTCTCTATCAAGATGGTTATTGTCATGTAAAACTTGGCTGCGGTTTTTTACCTTCTTTTCGTTCCAAAATATCGGATTTCTATCTATATAATTTCTATTCTTTGAATTGAAACAAATTAGAATTCTTAATTTTCTACGACGTCTAAACGATAAAATATTTTCAGGAACAAGTAAATCAAAACGACTTTTGCCACTATTTCTGGCTATTTTATCACGTGGTGAAAGAGTTCTATCAAAATGCATTTTTGAAAGATATCTTTGCTTTTGGTATTTTGGATTCGTTTGGTGCTTACTCTTATGAACCAACGAAATACCTATGGTTTGATACATAATAAATTTCCCATCTGTTTTTTCAGACCGATGAATGGGTTCTACAACCAAGATTCCCCTCTTCGTAACTTCTGAAAGAGTTGGAAGTACGTGAGTATACAGTGCATTCAAAGTTATTCCCTTCTTTTCAACCTGGGATATAGCCATTTTGGGCAAATTTGTGATTTTAAGCAAGAGACAAATTATCCCCATATTCTTTAACATTTTTTCATAAAAAATCCCATCGCAACACAATTGAAAAAGGGAATAATCTCTCAGGAATAAAGTTAGATCTACTTCCGTCTTGCTTTTGTATTGTTTTTCATTTTTCTCCTTTTTCATGTCTGGTCTTTCATAACTTTCTTCTTCATTAATTCTATTATTATTTAAATTTAATACATTTAAAAGAAGTAATTTTCTTGGTATAAACCAAGGTTTCATTTTATATGTTTTACAAAGTAACACAAATTCTGGGAAGAACCAAAGTTCTAAATCCGATATGGAATGCTTTAGCATTTTTTCATTCATTCCCATCCAATTTTCATTCATTCCCATCCAATCAAAAAATCTTTTGTCGGAATTTGGCGGATTGATTTCTGGAGTCATAAAATAAAAAAGATCTTTATCCGTTTTTTTTCTAAGAGACAAATTGATAATTTTCCAATTCAAATATTTTCTATCAGTCTGGTTTCCCATATATAGGGTTCTTATTAAATCAGGGATGTTCCTCAGTATACCAAAAAGGTTTTTTTTAGGCGTGTTATAAGAAATAGAAATCTCTTGGTTCTTATTTACTTGAAAAGGGGATCTAGAAAAAAAATATTCCATTTTCTTTTCATAATTAAGAAATTTATATGATAAAAGATCATATCTATGGAATTTTAAGTATTTTATATAATTATCTTTTTGATTAAATAATGAATATACTTCAAATTGTTTTTTGCAATCAATCAATTGGTCTTTTTCATATGAATCTCGTTTGCTTAAATTTTCCTTTTTATCTATACGACGTTGGTGAATTGTATTTCTCCATTTTTCTGGTATTAATATAGACCAGATCGTCTGAGATAAATGGTATTGATAATGTCCTCTTAACCAGTTTTTCCATCGATTCATTTCATAATTCGAAAGTTTCTTATCTCCTAATTTCGAATGAAGCATCCCTTGTGTTTCAAAAAAATCTTTTATTTTAGGCTTAAGAAAAGGGTGGATTCCTTGATATTGTTGAACAACAGATCTTAACGAGTTACTAACTTGAATTTGTGATAATTTGTAAAATACATATGCTTGTGACACGTATGATAAGTCATAAAAAAATTGTGAATTTACTTTAATATTACTAATATCATCAGGTCGTCTTTTTATAGTCGAAATAAACGGAATTTTATTTTTTTTATTAATTCTTTCTTCTTTATTGAAAATGGATGATTTATTAAGAGTTTTTTTTGTTAATTCAAGAAAAGATTTTGCTAATTTAAAAATTAACAAAACTTTTTCTTGATATATTTTTTCAATAATTATTTTTTCAATAATTATTTTTTCAATCAAAAATATACCGAAAAATTTAACAAAAAACAGAAATTTATCGATTAATCTACCGATTAATCTACTATTTATTCTTATTCTTTTGAATATTTGCCGTTTTGTGAATCTTTTCGCATTATGACTTGTTTTGTTAAGACCAAGATTATTTATTCTTAGAGTTACTTTTTCTTTCTCTTTTGTGATTCTTTCTATTTGATTTTGAATTCTATTTTTTCTATTGGTCAGATCTTTCATTTTTTTTTCTGTCAATGAAGAATTTGTCTGACTCGGAGATGCAATTTGACTAAACGATTCGTGAATTATCTGATTACTTATTATAGAATCTTTTTCTTTTTTTGAAAGTGAAAGTTTTTCACTTATTCTTTTTATAAAAATAACACCTTTGAGAACCCATTTTTTTGTTTTTTTTGATTTTGCAATTTTTCGAATTTTTTTTTCAAATTCTTTAAAAACAAGTTTAAAAAAGGAAGGTCCGCTTTGGGGCGAACCAAAAGGAAATTCAGTTTCCAGTCCAAAAACTGTTAAAAAAAAAAAATCAGCTTTTTCTTCTTTTTTGCTCTCTTTTTGAGAGGTGCGAAAAGGTTTTGGATAGAAAGGAAATACGACTTTGATCTGAATACCTTCTGTCAACCAATCTTTTGGAAAGTCTGTTTCGCATTCGGATAATGGAGCGCCGTTAACGGTACATTTAAGATGTTTCTCCATACTCCATTCCTGGAAATCCTCAGCCCATTCAGGATGTTGCAATAGTAACATACGTCCAATATTTTTTATAATTATGATTGAAGTTAATAGAATATATTTTCTAAAAAAAGACTGAGTTACTAATACGCAACTTCTTATGATTATCCCATGTGGAAGGTCCTCCCAGGTCTCTGCTGCTTTCCTTCGGTCCCTTTTCTCTGCTTCTCGTCTTTCTTTCTCCCCTTCTTTGTTTCTTTCTCTTTCTTCGTTTCTTTTTTTTTTTTTTTTTATTTGTTTTTTTGTATACTCTACAAATTTGAATGCTTTCTCTTTACTCACCCAATTTATAATTCTAAAAATTGCTTTAATCCACCCGGAGATATCAATAAATTTCCTTATTCTGTCCAAAAAAAGAGGGGAATTCGCATTTGTTTGAAAAACATTAAAAATTACTATTTTACGCCTTTGAGCTCGCACAGCACCTTTGATTAGGCCGTGGTTAAAGTCCGATTGGTCGAAATAATGTATCAAACTTATTTCGTTGAGATCGAGACTCCTACGAATATTACTTGCCTCGTTAGGAATAAAAATTACTCTATGTTCGCCGTTTCTTGGACAAATGTCATACTCTACTTCTGCGTCTGCGTGATATTCTTCTGAGACGTCTTCTAACTCGTTGATTAAGTTGTATGTCCATCGAGGTATTTTTTTACCAATTTCTTTTAGTCTAATCGACTTTAGATTAGTGGATTCTGATTTTCTTTTTTTCTTTTTACTGATGAAAGTTAAAAAATTAAAAATTTCTCTTGAGAATGGTTTTTTATTAAAGCTGTTTTTTTTTTTCAATTCTTGGTAATCATCATCTCTAAGAAATATACTATGAATCCGATTTATCCCAAATTTCTTTATGAATTTTTTTTTTGTTGAAGATGAAAGGTTTTTAGAGATTGTTTTTCGATATGATCCATTCAGAAAAGGATCATACTTTTTGGATAAGTATTCTTTTGTGGAATTGTTATTACACAATCGAGTCCTTGTTTCGAGTATATTCAAAAAAATATCTTCATTATCTAGGGCTTTAATTCGATTTAAAAACTCATTGTTAAAACTTTTTCCTTTTTGTTTGTTAGTATAAACCCAGTGGGGGTAGAGTTCATTAAATGAAAATTTTTCGAGTAGAGTCGGGAATATCTTTCTTTTTAGCATTTCCAAAAAAAT